TTCTTGACAATAATTGGGATGGAGAAAATACCAATTCAAATTGAAAATAATGTTACTGCATGGATCGGGGTTATAAATTTTCTCCTTTTCATCGATTAAATAATATTTCAATTTAATTACTTGAAAGGTCTGTTTTAAATTGTCAAGTTGCAAATAGTTCTTTACCAAGATCTGATTATGAGTTATTAAATGGTAAAATGAATAAACATTCGCAATTCGAATTAGAGGGACTGTTCCTAAAGGCCCCAGCGAATTCTGAATTGGAATTACAGGATCTTTTGTAATGTTAATTGATTCTTTTATCCCATTGTGTATCACATTGTGATTGTGATATTTTCCATCGTTGAATGGACCCATTCGAAAACAATTGGATGATGACAAAATTATCAACGATTGGAATCCCGCATTTCTATTCAACAACGTATGAATAGTTCTTTTATTTTGATTAAGGGGTTGTTGAATTATTGCCTTGGAATAAATCGAAGAAAACGGATTTATTTTTGTGCAATCTGATCCATTATCCGAGAACAATCCTGAGCCCGAGGGATCATTCCTTTTTCCGATATATGAAAAAGTGGATTTCAGCAAGTCGATTCTTAGTAAATGTCGAATCAAACCATTTACCCTTATTTCAACAAAGGAAGCACGGGCTTCTTGACTAGAAGAACTTTTTTTGTCTTGGTCCCAATTCAATACTAAACAAGTCCGAACTAATTGAATATTTGTATCAGAAATTCCTCGAATTGGTTTACCATTTCCATAAAGGATATAATTGACAACTCGAAGTTTCACATTATCCCTTTCCTGCAACAGATCCGGAGGGAAAAGTGTTCCTAAAGTTATACCGTCCGTTATTTCATATGTGACGACAGGCCGAACCAAAACAAAATACTTTTTCTTACTAGGTGTGATCCGTTGAACATAGATCCAATTTTCCCGTTTTTTCGATTCCTTAGAATTTCGTTTTCCTGTTCTTAGTGGTATCAAAACGCCGCTATGTCGGGATATCTTATCTGTCTCTCCGGGAAAATGGATATCTCCAGAAAAGATTTTAAGTTCAATTCTTTTTTTTTTTCTCTCCACTCGGACCAACCCGGCTACGCGGCTTCTCATATTTAAAGTAATTTGTGTATCTACCCCAATGATACTATTGTTCCGTACCATTATGGAAGAAGATCCGGGTAATATATGCACTTCCTCGGGAATGAAAAAAAACCGATCGACTTTCATTTGGTATTTTGGACTAAATTCCTTGCCTCCTCGATACTCAATCAAATCCTCTTTTTTGACGATTGAATGCATTTCTAGAGTCCCATATTTAGTAATGCCCGAACTCTTTCTTCTGTATCTAGGATCGTCCAAATAAGCAAGAATACTATTTCTACGGAAAATGCCGTTGATGGGGATTTCAATCAAGATATCTGAAGGAGGCGTTAGTCCGTTCTCGCGTTCTTGAATCGATTGGAGTGGGATGATGAATCTATTTCTTCGCCTCTTTGAGAATAAATCAGAATTCTGGTAGAGAAGGGTCGGATCTACGAGATTACAACGACCAGTACATATAATTCGACTAAGGTCTGAATAATCAGGAATCCTATCTTCTTTTTTACCCGAAAAATCTGAAGTAAAGAATTTTTCTCTCAACTGATCATCCGTCCCTGAAAGGTTAAAACTCTTGACAGAACGAGAATTCGCACTCATTTGATCTTGATCCTTGTGGATCGAAAGTGAAACTAGACTGGATCCACGTGGTTCTCCTAATAATATCCATAAATGACTTGTTTTTGGTAATAGATGAACACTGCCGTATGTAAATTCGGGTGCATGATATACATCGGTGCTCCAGTGCATTTCTCCGTCTGAGTCAGAATAAATATGTTTTCGAATCTTCTCTTTAAAATTCAAAGTGGATGTTCCCGCGCGAATCTCGGCAATCACTTGTTCTGATTCTACATATTGATCGTTTTGAACTAAAAGAAAACTTTGGGATGGAATATTTACATTATGTCGAATATCTTCACTCTCAATAGTTACATACAAGTTTATAGAACAGAGAAGGGCGGGATGCCCATGGCGTGTACGTGTTGGATGAACTAAATCCTCATTGAATTTGATTTTTCCATTAGAAGGGGCTCGCACGTGTTCTGCAGTACCCCCTGTGAATACTCCACCGGTATGAAAAGTTCTTAATGTTAATTGAGTGCCCGGTTCTCCAATTGATTGGCCTGCAATAATACCTACAGCTTCTCCCAATTCAACCAGGTCGCCATGAGTAGGACTCCGGCCATAACATAATCGACAGATCCAAGATGCACTCCTACAAGTAAAGGGAGTTCGAATAGCTATTGGTTTTGCTCGAAAGGTTATGAATCGATTTACAAGTCCAATCCCAATGTCTTGATTTCTAGTGGCAATACAGCGTGTGCCCATATATATATCATCGGCTAATACACGACCAATTAATGTTTGGATAAAAATCCTTTCTGGCATCATACCATTC